GAAAAAGACTTTCCTTCCTAAGAAAGAAAATACTTACTATCTTTGGGATCTGATCCTACACCGCTGCTTAAGACTTTAGTGGATCAACTCTATTACATAAGCGGATTCCTAATTTTTATCTCACATCATGAGATAAGTATATCTACCATCATGACATAGCAGTTATTATTGTATCGGCCACAAACCCCGCCAATTGATCTTTACGGTGCTTCTTCTACCAATTCGATCCTTTTTTTATCCATAGAATAAAGTAGCTAGGTCTATCTATTTCTTCATATTTCAACTTCTATGAAGTTTCTTTCTTTGCTACAGCTGATAAAAATCGTTGTTTTACACGATGCATATGTAGAAAGCTTTTTTGTTTTTTTCTCACTTCTTTTTGTTTTTTTCTCACTTCTATAGTGAAGATAGTCGCACGTAATGACAGATCACGGCCATATTATTAAAAGCTTGTGGTAAGAACGGATTTCGTTCTAGTGCTCGAAAATAATATTCCAAAGCTTTCGTATGTTCTCCATTACTTGTATGGATAAGACCTATATTATAAAGTATATAACTTCGATCATAGGGATCGATTTCTAGTCGCATAGCTTCATAATAATTCTGTAAAGCTTCCGCATAATTTCCTTCGGATTGGGCTGACATCCGTTACGGTCGCCATTCAATTAAAAGAATCTCCGTTCCAGAACCGTACGTGAGATTTTCATCTCATACGGCTCCTCCCTTCTGTGCATAAGGAGAATAATATATGAAATCCAAAAAGATAAAAATAGTCTCATTATGGACTGAGCGGGGCTAGTGTTTTTACAAGAAATCTCTAGCCAACCTTCCTGCAAGAGATCTTTTCTTAACATCAAGTGTGTTGGGACTAGATAGAAATGAGAACTCCAACAATTTCTTTGTTTTCAACGCCTCCTAATTTCCAGGAATTAGTCACTTCAACAGCCTTCGGTGGTTATATTGGTATCCAAATACGAACGAGATGGATGTTTGTTGTCCCAACCATTCTTTTAGTCCCGAGCCCAATAAGGAGAGGGGTAATTTCGAACAAGGTTTTCGTGTTGTTGATTCCTAGGTGTAGTGCTTTTCCCTTATGCTGTCCATTGGTACTAGTGGAGTAGGATTGCCCCATAATACAGAACCTCTAGGTGTAACCTTTCGCTCAATACTAGAATCAAAAGTTGAACCATAGCATCTGAGGTTGCATTAATCGAGGATACACGACAGAAGGAATTGTTCTATTTCTAAACTTCACCTTCAACAAGCCTAGATTTCTTTCAAAAATTTTCCCGAATCACGTGTCTTTCTCGTAAATGAAAAAAAAATGAAATAAAAAAAAAAGAATCAAATCACACCATCTCTGTAATAGGTAAATGCCTCCTTTTCTCCTGAAGTTGTCGGAATTATTTGCAATAAGATATTGGCTACAATTGAAAAGGTCTTATCAATAAAATTTCCATTTATCCGCGATCTAGGCATAGCTAGCAATCCATTCTATAATTCTTCTGATTCCCTCTCGTGGGAAAATGCTCCCACAAAGAAAAGAATTGTACAGTACGAAATAACATAAAAACAGATTGATTTAAAAAAAGATTATGGGCCTTCTATTCTAGTCCAATTGTTCCTTTTTGACAGGAATCGATAAGAACTATTTGAACCCGATTCGATTTCATCCTAATCGAGTAGTATACCAACAAAGGGAACTATTCCGATTTCGTTGAAGTTACAGATTCAAGTAACTCGAGAAATTTGGATTGAATTATGATACAAAGAAGAAAAAGATGGAACATTTTCTGATGAAAATAGAAGAACCACCCCCTTTTTATGTTGTGTACATTTGTGTACATTTGTGTACATAGCAGGTATACAATCCACTAAATGAAATGTTTTATGAATTTAGAAGAGGGGGTAGGGGAAGGGATTTGTTGTTGAGAAGTCTAAAACCGGAAAGAAATTTGAGAATTTGAGGGGTATGGAGTCGTAGTCTATATAGAATTATGATAGAAATAGAAAGAGAATTATGATAGAAATAGAAAGGTATCCATTAACGCTAGTCTAAAAATCTAGACCTATCAATTAGTTGATTGGTTCTAATTCATTGATTGAATCGATTCGAAATAGTAGAAATAGAAGGGAGTCCTTTTTGCAAGCATGAATCCCACCTTTTCATTTTTTTTTTAATAAAAAAAATTCGTAAGAAAAGAATTTTCTCTTTATCTTGAAGCCTCGAAAGAAAGATCTTTCTTGACTTTGATGAAAAATGTTCTATTTTGATTTGTAATATATGATTGGTCGTACCTATCCAATAATCTAGAATGGAATATCAAGAACTCGCTATTCACTCGGCTTTTGGTTCATAATGATTATGTAGGAGAGATGGCCGAGTGGTTCAAGGCGTAGCATTGGAACTGCTATGTAGGCTTTTGTTTACCGAGGGTTCGAATCCCTCTCTTTCCGTACCTTCACTTAATAGACCCATTTTTTTAACAACACCGGATCA